ATATTTATTTCCAAAGTAAGTACTAAAGTATCGTATCTTATCATTATCAAAAATTTTATATGTATCTTTTGAAAAAAAGTGTACTTTACTATTCATTGTTGATAAAAGTAAATTTTTATTGACCGTTTTTGGTGCTTCTTTTCCCCATAGAGATATTGAATAGAACGAGTTACTTTTAGTGCTACTGTGATTTTGAAAATAAACGCGCAAATACCCATCAAAGGTAAGTAAATATACCCGAAACATATAAAATGCGGTTAATCCTATTGTGAAACAAGGTATTATTGCAAAAATTGGTGAATATAACCAACTATCATTAAGAATTTCATCTTTGGACCAAAAACAAGCAAGAGGTGGAATACCACAAAGAGAAAGTGTACCTAATAAAAAAGTAGTTCTTGTAATTGGAACATATCTTGTTAAACCACCCATAAGAACCATATTCTGACTTTTTTCTGGTGAATATCCAACAATAGGTTCCATTGAATGAATAATAGATCCAGATCCCAAAAACAATAAAGCTTTAGAATAGGCATGAGTGATCAAATGGAATAAAGCCGCCCGATAAGAACCTATACCTAGAGCTAACATAATATAACCTAATTGAGACATTGTAGAATAAGCTAAACTTCTTTTAATGTCTCTTTGAGCAAGAGAAAAAGTAGCTCCTAATAGTACTGTTATTACACCCATTAAAGAAATGAAATTCATTATATAAGGTATGTCTATGAAAAGAGGAATAAGCCGAGCTACAAGAAAAATTCCTGCTGCTACCATAGTAGCGGCGTGTATAAGGGCCGAGATAGGAGTAGGTCCTTCCATGGCATCAGGTAACCATACGTGGAGGGGGAATTGTGCAGATTTAGCAACTGCACCGACAAATAATAAAGAGGCACACAAAGTAGCAAATAAGGAGCTGACCCCATTATTATGGATCAAGTTATTAGCTATTTCGAACAAATCCCGAAATTCCAAACTACCTGTTATCCAATAAAGACCTAAGATTCCTAATAATAAACCAAAATCTCCTACACGATTAGTTACAAAAGCTTTTTGACAAGCACTTGCGGCAATCGGTCGTGTGAACCAAAACCCTATTAATAAATATGAACACATTCCCACTAGTTCCCAAAAAATATGAATTTGTATCAAATTAGAACTAGTAACTAATCCCAACATGGAAGTATTGGAAAAACTCATATAAGCAAAAAATCTCAAATATCCTTGGTCGTGAGACATATAATTGTCACTATAAATAAGAATCATGACTCCAACAGTAGTAATTAGTATTGACATAATAGAAGTAAGTGGATCGATCAAATATCCAAACTCTAAGGAAAAATCAATATCTATGGTCCAAGACCATAGATATTGATAAATAAAACTTCCATTTATTTGTTGAATAGACAGATTGGCCGAAAATCCCATAGCTATACTTAACAGAAAAATACTAGGAAAAGCCCATATACGACGAATATTTTTTGTTGCTGTCGGAATAAGTATAAGTCCAAATCCTATTGACATAGTAACTGTAAGTGGAAGAAAAGGTATTATCCATGCATATTGATATGTATGTTCCATAAGAAAACAAACAAATTGAGATTTTTTTTTATAATTAATAATTGTTTCCGATTCACCAATTCTTATCTCTTTCGAAAAGAACAATAAACAATAATAATGAAAAAAAAAAAAATATAAAAATAAAATTATATATATATATAATATATATAATATATATAATATATATATATATATATTATTTGCTATATATATATATATTATTTGTTATTTTATGTTAAATGTTAAATTATGTTAAATGTTGAAAGTGAAAAAAAAAAAAAAAACTATTATTCACAGAATAAAGTATAGATAATGATTAAAAAAAACGATCTATTCCGAACAATACATGTCTTTCACATACAACGATAAATAAAAATGAGTAACCCTTTTTTGAATGGCAGTTCCAAAAAAATGTATTTCTATGTCAAAAAAACATATTCGTAGGAATATTTGGAAGAAAAAAGGATATTTAACTGCAGTAAAAGCTTTTTCTTTAGCGAAATCGGTTTCTACCGGACATTCAAAAAGTTTTTTTGTGCGACAAACAAATAATAAAGTCTTGGGATAATCGGAATTGACATAGCCCGAAGAACTGAAAATTTTTTAAGATGAACGATTCACATTAATTAATGTATTGAACTACTCAATATTAGTTATAACTAGCTGTGGTATGTAGAATAAGAGTTTTCTGTATATTGGGTTCTTATTAAGAATAGTATTTTTTCCCTATCCATTAACTTTTCACAATAGAAAATCTTAATCCTATTTTTCTATTGTGAATAGTACAATTGCCATAGAAATTTAAACTCTTTTTTTATATGCCTAGCCTAAAACTTAATTGGTTTGGTAAATGTTACCTTATTTATATTATATACATATACACAATGAAGAGTATTAATACTTAATTAATGATACTAAAGTATCGGAATCGTTAGAAAAATTCCAAATGGATTTAGTGATGAAATTGTAATACATATGAGATCTTAGTTATTTGATTTTTTTTTTCAATAAAAAAAATCAATCTTTTTCATTTATCCGATTTCATCGGATTCAAAATGAAAAACAAATCATCAAAAAAAAAAATAGAAAGAAAAAGGACAATTCTTAATTCTATACCTCGACTGAGAGCAAAACTATCGAAATTTCAACTGTATCGGGGGAACTTAGTTTATAGTACGTGAAAGTTGATTGTTAAAACTGAACCTAGGACGATACTAACTAAGGATTATTTTATTGAATGAAGATTCAAATATGAATTTTAACGAGTCTTTTTTCATCGATTCTAATGTTTCCTAGACTATATTGAATCCTTGATTCTTGACGATTCAACATGAATTGAATATTATTATTTCAAGTAAGCCGCCATGGTGAAATCGGTAGACACGCTGCTCTTAGGAAGCAGTGCTAGAGCATCTCGGTTCGAGTCCGAGTGGCGGCATCCTCTAAAAGAGACACAATGTATCCTATAATGTATTCAATTTCCGATTTCAATTCTGTAATGGGACACTTTTTTTATGATATTTGTGATTTTAGAACATATATTAACTCATATCTCTTTTTCGATCATTTCAATTGTGATTACGATTCATTTCATGAACTTATTAGTCTACGAAATCGTAGGATTACGTGATTCATCGGAAAAAGGGATGATAGCCGCCTTTTTCTCTATAACAGGATTATTAATTTCTCGTTGGATTTCTTCGGGACATTTTCCGTTAAGTAATTTATACGAGTCATTAATCTTCCTTTCATGTAGTTTATTTATTATTCATATAATTTCCAAGAAATTGAACCATAAAAATGATTTAAGCATAATAACTACCCCAAGTACTATTTTTACTCAAGGCTTCGCTACGTCGGGTCTTTCAACTGAAATGCATCAATCCGCAATATTAGTACCTGCTCTACAATCTCAGTGGTTAATGATGCACGTAAGTATGATGTTATTGAGCTATGCAGCTCTTTTATGCGGATCGTTATTATCAATTGCTCTTCTAATCATTACATTTCGAAACAACATCAATTTTTTTTGTAAAAGCAATAATTTCTTAATTAGATCATTTTTCTTTGGTGAGATTAAATACTTGAATGAAAAAAGAAGAAGCGTTTTTAAAAACCCTTCTTTTCTTTCATTTCAAAATTTTTACAAATATCAATTGACTCAACGTTTGGATTATTGGAGTCATCGCATGATTAGTTTAGGGTTTACCTTTTTAACCATAGGCATTCTTTGTGGAGCAGTATGGGCCAATGAAGCATGGGGATCTTATTGGAGTTGGGACCCGAAGGAAACTTGGGCATTTATTACTTGGACCATATTCGCGATTTATTCACATACTAGAACAAATCAAAGTTTACAAGGTACGAATTCGGCACTTATAGCTTCTATAGGATTTTTTATAATTTGGATATGCTATTTTGGGGTCAATCTATTAGGAATAGGTTTACATAGTTATGGTTCATTCACATTAACATCTAATTGAATAAGCTACATGAAAAATACATAAGAATATCGTCCCATATATAACGAAAGTTTGCTTGTTCGAGTTTTTGTTTTGACAGGTTGTCAAAACAAAAACTCGAAATGCATCTCATTACAATTCTAATTCACTTTATTTTTTTGCATTGTACAGCGAACGATTTTAAAAAAATCTTAAAATTAAAGAATTATAAGACTTTTTGTCTCATTAATGAAACACTATCTATAAAAGTAATTAGATAGGATAGCTTGTACCCTGTCAACTGATAACGAGAGAACGAAATCAGGATAAATACCAATCCCTATTATGGGTAGAAAGATACAAATTGAAACAAATAGTTCTCGTGGTCCAGAATCAAAAAAATTAGAGTGTGGAACATTGAATAGCTTGTATCCATAGAACATCTGACGTGACATAGATAATAAATAAATAGGAGTTAATATCACTCCAATTGCCATTACAAAAGTAATTAGTATTTTTGGCATTAAAAGATATTTTGGACTAGTAATTATTCCAAAAAATACTACTGATTCCGCAACAAAACCACTCATTCCTGGCAATGCAAGAGAAGCCATCGAGAAACTACTGAACATGGTAAATATTTTTGGCATTGGGATGGATATCCCTCCCATTTCGTCGAGATAAACAAGACGTGTTCTATCACAACTCGTTCCCGCCAAGAAAAAAAGTGCAGCACCAATAAATCCATGAGAGAGTATTTGTAAAATGGCTCCATTGAGTCCCATGTCGGTTATAGAACCAATTCCTATAATTGTAAAACCCATGTGAGATACAGAGGAATAGGCTATTCTCTTTTTAAAATTGCGTTGACCGAGAGAAATTAAAGCTGCATAGATTATTTGCATCGCTCCAACTATTACCAACCAGGGAGAAAATATAGAATGAGCGTGGGGTAATAATTCCATATTGATCCGAATCAATCCATATGCTCCCATTTTTAATAAGATTCCAGCTAGAAGCATACATGTACTGTAATGTGCTTCTCCATGGGTATTTGGTAACCATGTATGCAGGGGTATAATCGGCGATTTGACAGCATAAGCAATAAAGAAACCAAAATATAATATTATTTCCAATGCCACAGGATATGATTGATTAGCTAATCTTTCAAAATCTAATGTTGGTTCATTGGAACCATATAAACCCATACCTAGAACTCCTATTAAGAGAAAAATAGAACCCCCTGCTGTGTACAAAATAAACTTTGTAGCCGAGTAGAGACGTTTTTTTCCTCCCCACATGGATAAAAGTAAATAAACAGGAATTAATTCTAACTCCCACATGATGAAAAAAAGTAAAAGGTCTCGAGAAGAAAATGATCCTATTTGACCGCTGTACATTGCTAACATCAGGAAATAGAACAATCGCGAATTTCGCGTAACTGGCCAAGCTGCTAAAGTAGCTAAAGTAGTGATAAATCCTGTCAGTAAAATGGGTCCTATGGAAAGTCCATCGATTCCCAGTCTCCAGTGAAAATCAAAAATATCTATCCATTTATAATCTTCTTCCAATTGGATTAATGGATCGTCCAATTGGAAATGATAACAGAATGCATAGGTTGTTAGAAGGAGTTCTAATAAGCATATACAAATAGTATACCATCTAAACATCTTATTTCCTCTATGAGGAAAAAAGAAAATTGAGGAACCCGCGAATATCGGCAAAACTACAAGTATTGTTAACCAAGGAAAATAACTCGTGATAAAGACAAGATATGTTTTGACCAGAAAAACCCGTGCTCGAAATAATAAATTTTATCGAGAACGGGCTTTTGTCGGTAAAGAGGAATCAAATGATTCAAGTGGAGTTTTTTGTAACGTATCAATAAGATAGACCCATGCTGCGAGTTGTTTCATGCCATAAATAAACACGGACACTCAAAAAATCTGTTGGGCAGGCAGATTCACATCTCTTACAACCTACACAGTCCTCGGTTCTTGGTGCGGAAGCAATTTGCTTAGCTTTACATCCGTCCCAAGGTATCATTTCCAATACATCTGTGGGGCAGGCTCGTACACATTGAGTACACCCTATACATGTATCATAAATTTTTACTGAATGTGACATTGGATCTATAAATTCCAGCTTTGAGCATAAAAAATTTTCGATCTGGTAAAATAAAATTAGTAGTAAATGAATCATACATTTATATTGTAGACACCAGACGAAGCAGTGGTTTATCAAAATTTTAAGAATCAATATATTTCTAAACCTGTTCATGAGAAAAGTCCAAGAGACTTTGATTTCTCTTTCAACAACCATGATCATGCGAGTTGCACATGTGAATTCAAATTGACCAACAAATTGGTCAATATTTCAATATTAATTCAATTTATTTATTCAATATGAAAATATTTATTATTCAATAGTAAACTAATTCAATACTAAATATATATATATATATATATATATTTTTTTTATATATTTTATATAATAATAATAATAATATAATAATCAAAATAATAATCAAAAAAAATCAAAAAAAAAATTAAAATAATAAAATTATAATAAAAAAATAATAAATAAGTATATTAATACCTTATATAATAATATGATAATTATAATAAAATAATTAATAATAATATATTAATTCTAATAAAATTAGATTAGAATAAATTTAAATACATATTAAAAATATCAATTTATTTATATTTTTAATATGTATTTAATATTTATTTTTAATAATATATATATATATATATATATATATTATTAAATATTTATAATATCTAATAGATTAATATTCTATGTGATATTATGTATCTTATGATCATAACTAATTATTCAACAAATTCGATTGATTGATACGAGTTGATTTTCTGTTACGATGGATTGATGAAACAATAGCTAGCCCAATAGCTGCTTCAGCAGCCGCAACAGCTATAACAAAGATTGAGAAAATGTCGCCTTTTAATTGGCGACTATCAAATATATCAGAAAATGTTACGAGATTGATATTAACCGAATTGAGTATAAGCTCAAGACACATAAGTGCTCTAACCATCTTTCGACTTGTGATCAATCCATAGATACCGATAGAGAATAAATAGACACTTAAAAAAAGTACATGCTCGAACATCATTGACTAACTCCTTATCAATCTCGATTCATTTCAATATGAACAACAATTCAACCGATTCGATTGATTAGAATAGAACGATTACAGAATAAAAGAAGGTATTGGCAATAGATAGGTTTAGTTTAATTAAAAACCTTATAAAAACCTTAAACCTTTCCATTTATTTTATTTTATTTATTTAGAATTTCATTCTAAGTATTTATTATTGACGAGCCATAGTAATTGCACCTATCAAGGAAACTAAAAGAATTATGGAAATGAGTTCAAACGGAAGATAAAAATCTGTTGATAAATGAATACCAATTTGTTGAATGTTACTTATTAGGTCCTGTTCCATAATCTGGCTTGATCTTGTAGTCCAAAAAATTCCGTACCATGACGTATCTGGGATAATAGTAATTAGTGAAAAAAGAATACTTGTACAAACCAGTGAAGTGATCCCATCTCCAATGGTCCAAAAATAGGAATCATTGGAATATTCTGAACCATTCATGAACATTACAGCAAATATGATTAAGACATTTATAGCTCCAACATAAATAAGGAGCTGTGCGGCAGCTACAAAATAGGAATTCGATAGAATATAGAATAAGGATATACAAACAAGAACCAATCCCAACGAAAAGGCAGAAAAAATGGGATTGGTAAGTAATACTACTCCCAGACCTCCTAATACAAGAACTGATCCCAAAAATACTACAAGAATATCATGTATTGGTCCAGGTAAATCCATTATTAAAATAATAAATTAATAAATAAGTCGAAATATTTCATGACCTTACTGAATGGTCCAGGAAAGGAAAAGAGGTTGCCCCATTTTTTTCTTGTATATGATACATTCCTAATTGAATTAAATTCAAACTTTTTTTTTATATGGATTAATGTAGATATAGATAAAATTATCGAGAAAAGAGTAATGGGGATTGTATATTTCGAAATCATCACGAAAAATATATTCTCAGTTTAAATCAAAGAATAATTCTCAACAATCAATAATTATTAGTTATTATTTGTAGTTACTGACCAAACAAAATAAAAAAAGCTTGGGTCTTTTATATCAAAACAAAATCTTAGTAATTGGTAATCGTTCTTGAATCAAAGGGTTTATCTTTGTCTATTTTGATTTGAGTTGAATTCATAACTGTTTGAATTGTGTAATCTCCAATTATTGACATTGGTAACCGACCCAAAGCAATTTGATTATAATTCAATTCGTGACGATCAGAAGTAGAAAGTTCATATTCTTCAGTCATTGATAAACAGTTTGTTGGACAATACTCGACACAATTACCACAAAATATACAGACCCCAAAATCAATACTATAATTAAGCAATTGTTTTTTTTTAATATCTCTTTCAAATCTCCAATCAACAACGGGTAGATCTATCGGGCATACACGAACACATACTTCACAAGCAATACATTTATCAAATTCAAAGTGGATTCGACCACGGAAACGCTCTGATGTGATCGATTTTTCATAAGGATATTGAATAGTTATAGGTAAACGATTTGTGTGGGATAAGGTAATTACGAAACTTTGACCAATATACCTTGCAGCTCGTATTGTTTGTTGACTATAATTCATGAACCCAGTCACCATAGAGAACATATTGTAAATATCCAGGAATAAATTGATGTTTCTTTCTCTTGTTTGAAAGAGGTTATGAATCTGGAATATCGTTATCGTATTTTCTTATTTATAGTGAAACAAGTTGGGAAGAAGTTGTCAATAATAGATTACCTAAAGAAATAGGTAAAAGAAATTTCCATCCAAGATTTAATAGCTGGTCCATTCTTATCCTAGGCAAAGTCCACCTTGTTGTGATAGGAATGAACAGAAACAAATAAGCTTTAGCTAATGTAATAAAGATACCAATTGTAATTCCAAAAACTCCGGCCATTTGATTTATTCCGAAAAGTTCAGGAATAGATATGTACGGAATAGAAAAATTCCACCCACCTAAATAAAGAACTGTTACAAATAATGAAGAAAGTAATAGATTTAGGTAAGAAGCAATATAAAATAAACCGAATTTGATACCTGAATATTCGGTTTGATAACCTGCTACTAATTCCTCCTCTGCTTCCGGTAAATCAAATGGCAATCTCTCACATTCGGCTAGAGAAGAAATTAGAAAAACAATAAACCCTATAGGTTGACGCCACAGATTCCACCCCCAAAAACCATATTTTGACTGTGCTTCAACTATATCAACTGTACTTGAACTATTAGATAATCATAGTCGATAATAACATCACTGTTCCGATCGCTATTACAAAACCGTACATGAAACTTCAGCTTCATACGGCTCCTCTATGGCCACAAATAAATGTAAGGACTGGTTCGGTATTTTCACCCGGATAGATCGAATAAAGATACATCGGAGAGTCCCAAATTAGACCAATGGAATTCTGTCCGCTAGAATAAGAAAAAAAGTGCTTCCGAATTGATCTCATCCTTATAATGATAATGATAATTTTTCTTTGTTCGGTAATAACTTAATCTTTCAATAAAATATTCGTTATCAATATATATATATATATATAGGCATTAGTTCATGAATAATGATAAGAATTCCGTATGTATGAATACGGATATAGGAAAGAAAGAATAAATAAAGATCTTTTTTTTATTTTATCAAAATTTTTATTCATTCATTCGATTATTGCATTCCATTTCTTTTGTTCCTGTTCTTCTGTCTCAGAAGAAGGTATTTAGAAAAAAAATAAAGGATTAATTCGTTCTTGATAGTCATTTCTTTAATCAGTGAATAGGAGCATACTCGAGATCGGAATCGTAGGGAGATACTTCTTGATCATTTCTACCAACTTAAAGCCCTTATTATGATTCGTTTTATGCAGAAATATCTCTTTTTTTGATACCTTACATTATCCCCATTACTAATCCTTTGTGTACCTTGGTGTTCCTAACTGTCCACCGATTTTTGATTGATCCCCGGTATGTTAATACATACAAGGCAGTAGTGGAAACTCCATACAGTTGATCTTTTGCACCCGCTTCAAGATATGATGACTAATCAAAGAATCTCAATCTTGGGGTAAACAGTTTACGCTGCTTATGTTTACTTTAATTTCATTCTTGTACATAGGGAATGAGATTTTCTCTTCTTACTGCAAATTTATAAGCTGTTTTGTTTCACTCATATAACTATCTGGTTTAACTCATCGATGAATAAAAAAAAATATCTATTCAATACATTCAACCTCTTTTCTTTATTTATTTCTAGGAAAGAGGTAAAAGTTCATATTCCAACGAATCACACGTAGAGATATTGATAACACACATAGAGTTAATGGTATTTCATAACTAATAGATTGAGCAGCAGCTCGTAGACCACCTGAAAAAGAATATTTATTATTTGATCCATATCCTGACATAAGAAGCCCAATAGGGGCAATACTTGAAATGGTGATCCATAAAAAAACACCTATACTGAGATCACCTAAAACAAGGCGGTATCCAAAAGGAATTACTAAATAACTTAGTAGAATTGATATGACCGCTATAGACGGTCCGACACTAAACAAACGAATATCTCCTCTAGATGGGAGTAGGTCCTCCTTAAAAAGTAATTTAGTCCCATCTGCTAGAGCTTGAAGAATTCCCAACGGACCAGCATATTCAGGCCCAATACGTTGTTGTATCGTTGCAGATATTTCTCTTTCTAACCACACAATTACTAGTACCCCTATTATGATTCCAAATATAAGGGTCAAAATGGATACAAACATCCATATGAGTCCATAGATTTCTTTTATGGATTCCGATGTAGAAAAAGAATTGATAGCTTGTACTTCTGTCGTATCAATTATCATTTCAACGATCAACTTCTCCCATAATGATATCTATACTACCTAGTATCGTCATGATATCAGCCAATTTCATTCTTTTAACTAGCTGAGGAAGAATTTGCAAATTGATGAAACCGGGTGGACGAATTTTCCATCTCCAGGGGAAAATGCTATTATCCCCTATCAAATAAATTCCTAATTCTCCTTTTGGGGCTTCTACTCTGACATAAAGTTCTTGTTTCGACAATTCAAAATTGGGTGAAGGTTTTTTACTAATAAATCTATATTCAAAATCATTCCATTCGGAATTTTTTGCTCTATCAAAGCGTCGGACTTCTAAATTCTCATAGGGACCTCCAGGAATTCCTTCTAGAGCCTGTTGAATAATTTTTATAGATTCCCCCATTTCACCTATTCGTACTAAATAACGAGCTAATGAATCTCCTTCTTTTTGCCATTGGACTTCCCAATCGAATTCATTGTAACACTCATAATGATCAACCTTACGAAGATCCCATTGGATTCCAGAAGCTCGTAACATCGGTCCTGATAAACCCCAATTTATTGCTTCCTCTCCACCAATAATGCCCACTCTTTCAACTCGTTCCAAAAAAATGGGATTCCGTGTAATAAGTTTTTGATATTCAACAACTCCTGTTAAAGAATAATCGCAGAAATCCAAACATTTATCTATCCAGCCATGAGGTAGATCAGCAGCTACTCCTCCGATGCGGAAATAATTATGCATCATTCGCATACCTGTGGCGGCTTCGAATAGGTCATATAACAATTCTCTCTCTCTGAAAATATAGAAAAAAGGAGTCTGTGCACCGATATCCGCCATAAAAGGTCCAAGCCATAACAAATGAGAAGCTATACGGCTCAGCTCCAGCATAATTACTCTGATATAACTGGCTCTCTGAGGTACTTGAACATTTTCCAATTGTTCTGGTGCATTTACCGTTATTGCCTCTGTGAACATAGTAGCTAAATAATCCCAACGTGTTACATAAGGAAGATATTGTATAATTGTTCGGTTTTCTGCTATTTTTTCCATTCCTCTGTGTAAATATCCCAATATGGGTTCACAATCAATAACATCTTCACCATCGAGAGTAACGATCAGTCGAAGAACACCATGCATTGATGGGTGGTGAGGGCCCATATTGACTATCATGAGATCTTTTCTTGTAGCCGGTATAGTCATATTTTTTCTTCCTTGATTCATTATTCCACGAATTCCTCAAAACGAGGTTCATCAAAATGAAAAATCTAATAAAATAACTATTAAAAAAAAATTCAAACGATTAAATTAACGAGTTTTTGGTTCCCGAATATCCAACTGATCCATTAATTTCTTATAACGGACTCTATTTTTCTTTGACAAATAAGCCAGGAGCCGTTGACGTTTTCCCAGAATTATTCGTAGACCTCTTTGGGATAAAAAATCTCTTTTGTGCAATTCCAAATGTGAAGTAAGTCTACGTATCTTACTGGTGAAACTTAATACTTGAAATTCAACAGAACCCTTGTTTTCTTCTTTTTCTTCTTGTGAAATAACTGAGATGAATGAATTTTTGATCATAAAAAAATTTTTCTATCTTTTTTTCTTTCCCATGGATTTATTTTACTTTACCGAATCGATCAGGAAAAATAAAAATAAAAATAATAATCTTTATGCCAGTTATTTTAATCTAGTACACACAAAAATTTGGATTTTTTCCTATTCTCTTTCTTTTCTATCCAAATCAAATTTTCAATTTGATTTGGATAGAAAAGAAAGAGAAAATACATTTCTACATTCATGGAAGAGAATGATTTCTTTGTACTTAAAAGGATTCTGCCGATTTCGTCCTAGATTCAATTGAGTTGATACGCCATTAAATCCGTGTCATGTACCAGAATGTAATACAGCGTATATGTATATCTTTCGGCTTTCATCTACTGAAAAATATCACAGATATATAGGAAATATACTATTAACAAATTCTGAATCGTGGATACATATATATCCTTGACATACTGAAACGGCTGCCATTATTGGTATTAAACCAATAGCGATTCATACAAGCTAAATCTTCTAATCGGTAATTGGGCCAAAGAAACAATTTGCATTTAATGAATTTATTTGTATCTGTATTAGTATTAAAATGCTTGTCCTCATTCAAAAATTTTCCAGAGTTTCTTATGTTGCTTTCATTGCAAAATACTAGATTTCTATCCACAAAATTCCAATTACGAGAATTAAAACAAATTAGAATTCTCAATTCTCTACGACGTCTAGGAGATAGAATATTTTCAGGAACAAAGAAATCATAATTACTTTTGTCTCTATTCACAAGTATATTGCCGTGTCTTGCAACGGATTTATCAAAACTCTTCTTATCAACATATCTTTTTTTTATACATTTTCTGTTAGTTTGGTGCTTCATTTTTTCGATCAATGAAATACCTAGGGTTTGATATATAATAAATTTTTCATCCCTTTTTATAGATAAACGAATCGGTTCGACAATCAATATTCCTTCTTTTATCAATTCTGTAAGAGCTAGATTTTTGTGATTTAGCATTCTATTCAGACGTATCTCTCCTCTTTGAATCGTGGATATAGTCATTTTCCTTGGATTTATCAGTCTAATTAGGTGACAATATACCTTGATATTATCGATCATACTTCGATTCAAGGAGTCATCCCATCTTAATTGAAAAAGGAAATATTTTTTCAGGAAGAATTCTATTTCTGCTTCCTTCTTTTTCTTGGATTGTTTTTTCTTTTTACCTTTTTTAATGTCTGATCTCGCGTAATCGTCTTCAACATTTTTTTTTTTGTTTTGTTTTCGTAGATCTGATCCAAGATTTTCTTGTTCCTGTTGTTCGTTTTTTTCTTGGTTGGAATTTTCTAATTTAAGATATTCTTTTTGATTAGGTAATATCTGAAGATTTTTTTTTTTATTTTGACTAATATTTTCATAGAAATAAAAATTAAAAAGAAGAAATTTGATTGGTATGATCCATGGTTTAATCCTATATGCATCAAAGAGTGGCACAAATTCTGGGAAGAACCGGGGTTCTAGATTTGATATGGTACGATAAACCTTTTCTTGATTCATTCCCATCCAATCAAAAAAAACACTTTTTTGATTGGATGGTTTAATTCCTTGATGAATTGTAAGAGAAAAAATATCTTTTTTTTTCCATTTTTTGATAATTTTGTTTTCAGTCTTAGTATTTTTCTCAATTTTGGTGCTGATATGCGTATTGGTCCAGGTCTCAATGTCGATCTTTTTTCTAAGACAAATATGGAGAATTCTACAATCAAAATATTTTCTATCCAGATTTTTATGTGTAGCAATAATATATTCCTTTTCTAGATAATTACTAATAGGTATACTTACCAATACATAAAATGATTCGGGTTTCAGTGTATTGAAATTGTATGGAATTTCTTGGTCTCCTTTTACTTGTAATGTTGATTCATAAATATATGAGTCCTTCCTATTCCCATAATTCATATATTTATGTGATAAAAGATAATATCTGTAGTGTTTTTTAAATTTTTCTTTTTGACTCGTCAATGAATCCACTGCCATCGCATAGTAATTTTGCTTCATGTAATGAATTAATTGGTCTTTTTCTTTTTTATGTGAATCAAATTTAATTGAGTTTTTATTTTGAATCATAGAGCGTTGGTTGATTCTATTTCGCCATTTTTGAGGTACTAATCGAGACCATTTTGTCTGAGATAAATTGTATTGATAATGGCCCTTTAACCAGTTTTTCCATTCATTTTTTCCAGACTTATAAATTTTCTTTTGCTTTGATTTGGAATCAAATATTCCTCGTGTCATACAATAATCCTTGATTTTATCCTTAATAAAAGAATGGGTCCTGGTATATTGAAGTACAGATCTCAAGTGATACTTGTTAAGTAATTGGGTTTGTGATAATTTGTAAAATACATATGCTTGGGACAAGGAGGATAAATCATAATTATAATAATAAATATTTGAATTATTATTACTGATATTAGTATTAGAAAATGATTTTTTTATAGTCGAAATAAAGTTCATTGTATTTTGATCTGTTTCATCAATTCCTTCTCGATTTGTTTCATCGTTGTAAATCGATTTTGTGATAATTTTTTTTATTGATTCAAGGAAAAGTTGTGCATCGATCCTAAAAATAGTAATCATACGTAGAAAGATATCTATGTATATTTTTTCAATGAAAGATTTCATAAAAAAATGGAATTTACGTATAAATCGGATCTTTTTTCTTTTAAATATCTGCAAAATATGTTTCTGTGATTCCGATTTTTTATCATCACAAGTTAGAACTATTTTTTTCTTGTCTTTTGTGATTCGTTCTAGTTCTATTTGATTCCTGATTGTGACTGCTCTATCAGCAAGATCCTTTATTTTTTTTTCTATGAGTGAGTAATTTGCCCAATTCATGGATCGAATTCGAATGGTTGATTTGCGAATAATCTTATTATTTATTTTAGAATCTCTTACATTTTCATTCGGTTTATATACTTTTACCTTCCTCGATTCAAATAAGAAAATGGGGTTTACTTTTTCCTTTATTTTTTGTTTTATAACTAGAACTATTTCGATAACCCATTTTTTTTTTTCTTTAAAAACTTTTGGAACGAAAAAAGAATTCTTTTTTCCTTTTCTAATTTTTTTTTGGAGTTCTTTATAAATGGGTTCAAAAAAAGAAGGTCGTTTTCGGGGAGGACCGAAAGGAACTTCTGTTTCCATTCCCAAAATTGTTAAATAACAAAAATCTTCTTTTTTTCTTTTTTTTTTCATTGGATCTCTATGATGAGATCGTATTTTAAATCTTCGCCAAGGTTTAAGATAGAAAGGAGATAGAATCTTTATCTGAATACCGTCTGTTAACCAATTTTTTGGAAATTCTGTTTCCGATAATTGAACACCATTATAGGTGCATTTAACATGTGTTTCTCTCTTCCATTCCTTCAAATCCTCATACCACTCGGTCGATTGGAATAATAACATACGGCCAATATTTTTAGCTATTATCAATGAAGGCAATACAATGTATTTTCTAAGAAAAGAGTGGGTTATTAACATTAAACTTCTTATTACTTGAGCAAATAGAATGTTATCCCAAGTTTCGGATGTTGCTATCCGTTCATTTTCCTCTTTTTTCTTCTCATTTTTTTTCTTTTCTTTTGTCCCTTCCTCCTCAAAATTGGAAATTTTCAATTCCGGTTCTCTCTCGACCGAATTCCTAAAAATGAGATTCATCATTTCAGAGATATCAAAAGAAGAAAAAAAAAATGTTTTGTTTATTCGATCCAAAAAAAGCGGGGAATGTGCATTTGCTTGAAACATTTGCCAAGTAACTGTTTTACGTCTTTGAGTACGCATGGATCCTTTTATTATATCCCTACGAAAATCTGATTGTTGCGAGTAGCGTATCAAAGCCACCTCTTCTGTTTGATCACTAATACTAGTATTATCCTTATTAGTAATAAAATTGGTATTATTCTCATTATCAGCATAAATTATCACACGTCTGGCTCTTCTTGAACGAATTTCAATATCTTCTATCGGTTTTTCCTCATTTTCTTCCTCCTGTTCTTCCAGAAGATTGGTCAATTTATATGACCATCGAGAAACCTTTTTACTGATTTCTTCTATTCCAATAGATTCATTTCTAGTTGTTTTATCATTTGGATCAATTGTCATTATATCGAATACAAATTTCAAAGATTTTGCTTGACTTTCTGAATCCATTTTTCTTTGTTCTGCCAATAAAGAACAGTTTTTCAAACAAAAATTGGGTGTGAATTCAAAAGAAAATGAAGTTAAGGAATTACCGATATAATTCAAAAATGATTTACCACCACCAAGTGAATTCTTTTGATGTTCAAATTCTCTGAAATTATTAGGAAGTAGCTCATGGATCTTATTTATCCAAAGACTTTTTATGGAATCCTCCATATAAGGGATAAAATCATTTATGATTGTACATAAATCAAAATCTTTTATTGCTCCACGGCATGGTCCGCTCAATAAAGGATCATATGTTTTGGTCAAGCATTTTTGTTTATTCTCATGATTGCAAAATCTAGTCCTTTTTTCGAGCATATCTAGAGCAAGAAATCCCTTTTCTTTTTTTTCTTTTTCTAGAGCTTTTATTCGACTTATTAATTCATTGCTCAAGTTGTATTTTTTTTGTTCATTGGTATAAACCCAATAATTATACAGGTCTCCATGGGATAATTTTTTTGTCGTGTACAAAGACATTTTTCGTTCTATCATTTCCGAAAAAGTCGATAAACTGGGTGGATATGTAAAAGATATTTTTTGTTTCCCATTACTTGGACATGTATAAAAAAAATATTGTGACATTTCATTTCGTACAGCATTTTCAAACCGATCATTTTTTATATATCGCAATGGACAATTCCATCGATTATAATCGAAAAGAAAAGTCACAAGAGGTTTTTCAAACCAGAAATAAGTCTTTTCATTTTTCTCTTCTTTAAGTCTTCCCAATTCCCAATTA